TTCCACTCTGCAAGAACTCCGAATTCTTCTCTTGAAGCGCATCCTCTTTATGATAAATGACTCGCTTGCCCCGAAATGACCCGGCCCAATAGGGAAATCTCAATTCAGTGGGCCTTTCGATACAATCAAATAGATTGCCACAAGGGCGCCATAGTCTAGGAGCCCAAACTATGTGATTGAATAAATCCTCCGCTCTCTGTTGTATCTGTTGCGGGTCGGGGGCTCCTTCCCCTTCTTCAAACTCCGATTTGTATTTTTCATATAGAAATCTCTGATCAACGATAGAACAAGATCCATTTTGCATCATATCTAACTGATTCCTTGGTTCGGACCGAAGAAGCACTCTATTATTATCAAACTGGCTGCAATCTTTTTCTGTCCGTGAGGATCCCACCAGAGCGCCTTCTACTTCTAATAGGCCATGAACTAGATCAGAATCATTCTCAACGAAGCCATAAGAATCAGAAGTGATCCTATTTTTTTCATCAGGTCCGGGTGAAGACCAAAGATCTTGAGCGACCGATCCGGCAGAACAACTCAAAAGATAAAGAAGTATCGTTAATTTCTTCATGCTCGTTCCAAGTTCGAAGTACCATTTGTACAAATAAGAATCCCCTTCCTTACATGATTTCTTCTTCATATAGATAGATATAGGATCTATGGGGCAATTACTTAGAAGTACATTTTGTGCAACAGCCCTTCCTATCTGATAGAAAAGGATCTCATGATCCGGAACCAATCTTACCTGGGATTGGGATCGAAAATCCCGAGTTTGTCTATGAAGAGCTGATCTAATTGTATTAGTTTCTATAATTGATTTCTTCTGTGTAATACTAATGGATAGGGCCCCATTGAGAAGTGCTACAAGATCTCGTGCATTGGAACCCGCGGTTATGGACCCGAATCCGTTAGTATGGAACATTTTCTTTTCCAAGTGAAATCCCCTAGTATATGAAAGAATGAAAAAGTGCTTTCGTTGTTGTGGAATAAGAAGCCCTCGTATCTTAATGCATGTATTTAATTTATTCGGACCTATTAGAGCGGGATCCACTTTTTGGGGAATATGAGTCGAAGCAATAACAAGAATATTTCTAGTGGAACATCTGTCACAATCCCTGGAGAGATAGTTCTCTAATAGACCGAGGGATAAGGAATTCGAATTCGACTCATTCACATACAGATCATGAATGTTTGGAATCCATAGTATGCAAGGAGACATTGCTTTTGCTAATTCGAATTGAAGGGCGATATCAAATCGTTCTATGTCCGGCGTCATATACATAGTTAGCACATTCGTCATAGTTAGCAGCTCCGTATCAATATCAGGGTCATCATCGTCACTATCATCGATCTTGATGATCTTGGCGAAATCGTCAAGATCATCAAGATCGAGATCTTCATCGTTAAGAAGAGAATCTTTAGACTTGTCCAACTTGTCCGGGTTTGGAAATACCGTAATGAAAGGAACATAGGAGTTTGTCGCTAGGTATTTGACCAAATAGGATCGTCCAGTTCCTATAGAACCTATCACTAAAATACCCCTAGAAGGGGATAGGGCTAAGCGGAGCGAAAAGGGTTTTCCATGAGATGGGAAATGAAAACTATTAGCCCCGCACGGGGTTTGTGAATAAGTGATTGTCTGATAATGAGCAAGAAATATCCGTCTTTCTGCTAAACAGGATCTATTGAACTCATAATTCATTAGATCCTTTTGATGAATGTCAACTAAGTATCGTAAGTAAATTGATCCCGGTTGTTCAATCATTTGATAACCAGAGTCATTCTTTGATAAATGATCACTATGAGTCAGACTCAATAGAATTTGATCAATCCTTTTTTCTGTCGTTAAGGTGGAGAACTGAACCAATAATTTTCTTTCTTCATCATCAATCAAATTATTGTGCGCGACCCAGGATTCTATTCTATCCTCAATCCAATCACCGTTCACCTTTTTTCTTTTTCTTATGAATGAATAGATCTCTTTACTTGTACGACTTAGATGTCTCGTATTTATTGAAAAAGTGATTCGATTGATGGGATTTGGTATGATACTTATGAGATCGATGAGGATGAGATTGATATTCAAATATAACGAACGTATTAATTTGACCCCATAAGCGGGACCATCACCCAATAGCATGTTGTCACCAGAAGCAGAACCCCGTATTTCTTCCAGATAATCTCCTAATTGTTCCAGAACAACTAGAAAGTTGAACCAGAAAGAATTCGATGTAGGATACCTATCCAGAAGTTTTCGCAACTCAATCATGTATGATGGAATCATCAAAGACTTGATCTTTTCTAACTCTATCTGTAACTCAATAGAGGCTCGGGAAACAAAGAGAAGATGTATACGAACGAGATATCCAGCAACAAGAAGAAGGAAAAGGATTGAATAGAGGAACTCCCATTTTGCTATCAGATGTGTCCATAGAACGGGTGACTCATTATTTGGATGAATCATTTCTTCGGACAGACAAAGATTCCGTAAACGTAAACA